AATGAATTGCCTGACGAAAAGGGTTACCTTGATAGGGTAAATTATGTAATAATATTACATTCATTATATTTAATAGAATTAAACTATTTCTAAAAGTATCAAAAACTTTTGTGCATCATACACCAAAATATATCAATTATATAAAAAGATAAGCTAATCAAGCTACTGGGTTCATACCCCATTTATAAAGGTTCCAATCCTTTTCTTTTTAATTTTTAATAATTCAGCTAAAATTATATTCTTTTTTATCTTAATCACAGGAACAATAATTACTGTATCTTCTAATTCTTGACTAGGTGCTTGAATAGGTTTAGAAATTAATTTATTATCTTTTATCCCCCTAATAAATAGTAATAATTTAATATCTACAGAAGCCTCACTTAAGTATTTCCTAACTCAAGCCATAGCTTCAGCTGTATTATTGTTCGCCATTATGATAGGATACCTAAATAATTTTCCAGTCACACAAGAAAATTCCGTATATAACGACCTAATTATAACATCTTCCCTTCTTTTAAAAAGAGGTGCTGCTCCTTTCCATTTTTGATTCCCCAATGTTATAGAAGGATTATCTTGAATAAACGCTTTAACCTTAATAACATGACAAAAAATTGCCCCCCTTATATTAATTTCTTATATCACGCAAAGAAAGCTTATTTTATTAGTAATTATTACATCAACAATTGTAGGTTCTTTAGGTGGATTAAATCAAACCTCTCTACGAAAATTAATAGCTTTCTCATCAATTAATCATTTAGGGTGAATACTAGCCGCAATACAAGCCAATGAATCTATGTGATTAATTTATTTTACATTTTATACATTTCTATCATTTAGTTTAACTTTTATATTCAATAATTTTAAAATATATCACATTAATCAATTATTTAATTCATTTTTCAGATCAAAAATCTTAAAATTTATATTATTCCTAAATCTACTATCTTTAGGAGGGCTCCCCCCATTTATTGGATTTCTCCCTAAATGACTAGTTATTCAAATATTGGTTATAAAAAGCCAATATGTTTTAATAACTATCATAACAGTAATAACCTTAATTACACTATTTTTCTATTTACGTTTATGTTTCGCAGCATTTATATTAAACTACTTCGAAAATAATTGAACTGTTAGTACTTTCATCAACAATGCTTCATTCAAAATTATATTAATTTTATCTTTCATTTCCACATTCAGATTAATTCTAATTTCATTAATTTACCTATTCTTGTAAATTTATAGTAAGGCTTTAAGTTAAATAAACTAATAGCCTTCAAAGCTATAAATATAAGTCTAGTCTTTTAAGCCTTAGTAAGTTTTTACTCCTTTAGAATTGCAGTCTAATGTCATTATTGACTATAAAGCCTTGATTAAAAAGAATAAATTCTTATAAATAGATTTACAGTCTATCGCCTAAACTTCAGCCATTTAATCGCGACAGTGGCTATTTTCAACAAACCATAAAGATATTGGAACTTTATATTTTATCTTCGGTGCTTGAGCAGGTATAGTAGGAACATCTTTAAGAATCTTAGTTCGAGCAGAATTAGGTCATCCAGGAGCTCTAATTGGAGACGACCAAATTTATAATGTAATCGTAACAGCCCATGCATTTGTAATAATTTTTTTCATAGTAATACCAATTATAATTGGAGGATTTGGTAATTGATTAGTACCTTTAATACTTGGAGCCCCAGATATAGCCTTCCCACGAATAAATAATATAAGATTCTGATTACTGCCTCCTTCACTTACACTACTTTTAGTGAGCAGTATAGTGGAAAACGGAGCTGGGACAGGTTGAACTGTTTACCCTCCTCTTTCATCAATTATTGCTCATGGAGGAGCATCTGTTGATTTGGCTATCTTCTCTTTACACTTAGCTGGAATTTCATCTATTTTAGGTGCTGTAAATTTCATTACAACAGTAATTAATATACGATCTACAGGAATTACTTTCGACCGAATACCTTTATTCGTTTGAGCAGTAGTATTAACAGCATTATTACTACTTCTCTCATTACCTGTTTTAGCTGGAGCTATCACAATACTATTAACAGATCGAAATTTAAATACTTCTTTCTTTGATCCAGCGGGAGGTGGAGATCCTATTCTATACCAACATTTATTTTGATTCTTTGGACACCCAGAAGTTTACATTTTAATTTTACCAGGATTCGGAATAATTTCCCATATTATTAGCCAAGAATCTGGTAAAAAGGAAACATTCGGTTCTTTAGGAATAATTTATGCAATAATAGCAATTGGACTACTTGGTTTTATTGTTTGAGCTCATCATATATTTACTGTAGGTATAGACGTAGACACACGAGCTTACTTTACTTCAGCAACAATAATTATTGCTGTACCAACAGGTATTAAAATTTTTAGTTGATTAGCTACCCTTCATGGAACACAACTAAATTATTCTCCAGCTATATTATGAGCCTTAGGATTTGTATTCTTATTCACAGTAGGGGGTTTAACAGGAGTAGTATTAGCTAATTCTTCTGTAGATATTATTCTTCACGACACTTACTACGTAGTAGCCCACTTTCACTATGTATTATCTATAGGAGCAGTATTCGCTATTATAGCAGGATTCGTCCACTGATACCCATTATTTACAGGACTTGTATTAAATCCTAAATGATTAAAAAGTCAATTTATTATTATATTTATTGGTGTAAATCTAACATTCTTCCCTCAACATTTCTTAGGATTAGCTGGTATACCTCGACGATATTCTGATTATCCTGACGCTTATACAACATGAAATGTCGTTTCTACAATTGGTTCATCAATTTCTCTACTAGGTATCCTATTCTTCTTATTTATTATTTGAGAAAGATTAGTTACTCAACGCCAAGTAATTTATCCTATACAACTTAGTTCTTCAATTGAATGACTTCAAAATACTCCACCAGCCGAACATAGTTATTCAGAACTACCTCTTTTAACTAATTTCTAATATGGCAGATTAGTGCAATGGATTTAAGCTCCATATATAAAGTATTTTACTTTTATTAGAAACTAATGACAACATGAGCTGCCCTTGGCCTTCAAGATAGTGCCTCTCCTCTTATAGAACAACTTACATTTTTTCATGATCATGCTCTAATAATTCTAGTAATAATTACAACTCTTGTAGGTTACTTAATATTTATATTATTCTTTAATACTTACACAAATCGAAATTTACTTCATGGTCAAACCATTGAAATAATTTGAACAATCCTTCCAGCAATTGTCCTACTATTTATTGCTTTACCTTCTCTACGACTACTTTACTTACTAGACGAAATTAATGAACCTTCAGTAACTTTAAAAGCTATCGGTCATCAATGATACTGAAGCTATGAATATTCAGATTTTATAAATGTAGAATTTGATTCATATATAATTCCAACTAACGAATTAGCTACAGACGGTTTCCGCCTATTAGATGTAGATAATCGAGTAGTTCTACCTATAAATTCACAGATTCGAATTCTAGTAACAGCAGCAGATGTAATCCATTCTTGAACAATTCCCTCACTAGGAGTAAAGGTTGATGGAACTCCTGGACGACTAAATCAAACAAATTTCTTAATAAACCGACCAGGATTATTTTATGGTCAATGTTCTGAAATTTGTGGAGCTAATCATAGTTTTATACCTATTGTAATCGAAAGAATCCCTGTTAATCATTTCATTAAATGAGTTACTAATAGAGCTAATTCATAATTTATCATTAGATGACTGAAAGCAAGTACTGGTCTCTTAAACCATCTCATAGTAAATTAGCACTTACTTCTAATGAAAAAAAAAATTAGTTAAAATATAACATTAGTATGTCAAACTGAAATCATTGATCTATTCAATATTTTTTAATTCCACAAATAGCACCTATCGGTTGATTAAGTTTATTTATTATCTTCTCAATTACTTTTATTTTGTTTAGTATAATAAATTATTATTCCGTACTACCACAAACACCTAAATCTCAAATTTCGAAGAAATATACATCTACAACACTTAATTGAAAATGATAACAAATCTATTCTCTGTATTCGACCCTTCATCAAGCATTTTCAATTTATCATTAAATTGAATAAGAACATTCCTAGGTCTATTATTAATTCCCTCAGCTTATTGACTTATACCTTCACGATGACACATCTTCTGAGACTCTATCCTTTTAACTTTACATAAAGAATTCAAAACCCTATTAGGACCATCAGGACATTCAGGATCAACTTTTATCTTCGTATCATTATTTTCATTAATTTTATTTAATAATTTTTTAGGGCTATTCCCTTATATTTTCACTAGAACAAGCCATTTAACGTTAACTCTTACTTTAGCTCTCCCTTTATGATTATGTTTCATATTATATGGATGAATTAACCATACACAACATATATTTGCACACTTAGTACCACAAGGAACACCTGCAGTTCTAATACCATTTATAGTATGTATTGAAACAATTAGAAATATTATTCGACCTGGAACTCTAGCAGTACGATTAGCTGCCAATATAATTGCCGGACATCTACTTCTAACTCTTCTAGGTAATACTGGACCTTCTTTATCTTACGCAATTGTATCTTTTTTACTAGTAGGTCAAATTGCTTTATTAGTTCTTGAATCAGCTGTAGCTATTATTCAATCATATGTATTTGCTGTTTTAAGTACTTTATACTCTAGTGAAGTAAACTAATGTCAACACACTCAAATCACCCATTTCATTTAGTAGACTATAGCCCATGACCTCTAACAGGAGCTATTGGAGCTATAACATCTGTATCAGGATTAGTTAAATGATTCCACCAATATGATATTTCATTATTTCTATTAGGAAATGTAATTACTATTTTAACAGTATATCAATGATGACGAGACGTATCACGAGAAGGAACATTCCAAGGATTACATACATTACCAGTAACTCTAGGTCTTCGATGAGGAATAATTTTATTTATTTTATCAGAAGTTTTATTTTTTGTATCATTTTTCTGAGCCTTTTTCCACAGTAGTTTATCTCCTGCTATTGAACTAGGAGCATCATGACCTCCTGCTGGAATTCAACCCTTTAATCCATTCCAAATTCCTTTATTAAATACAGCAATTCTATTATCTTCAGGAGTAACTGTAACTTGAGCCCATCACAGATTAATAGAAGGTAACCACTCTCAAGCAACACAAGGTTTATTCTTTACAGTATTATTAGGGGTATATTTCACTATCCTACAAGCATATGAATATATTGAAGCTCCATTCACTATCGCAGACTCAGTTTACGGTTCTACATTCTTTATAGCAACAGGATTCCACGGAGTTCATGTATTAATCGGAACAACTTTCCTTTTAGTATGTTTAATCCGACATTTAAATAATCATTTTTCTAAAACACACCATTTCGGATTTGAAGCAGCCGCATGATACTGACATTTCGTTGATATTGTCTGATTATTCCTCTATATCTCAATCTATTGATGAGGAGGTTAATTAATTATCTGTATAGTATATAAGTATATTTGACTTCCAATCATAAGGCCTACTAGTTAGTAGTACAGATAATCTTTTCAATCATTACCATAGGATCAATTCTAATAATTATTACTAGAGTAGTAATAATTTTAGCTTCTGTATTATCAAAAAAAGCTCTTACAGACCGAGAAAAATGTTCCCCATTTGAATGCGGATTTGACCCTAAGTCATCCTCACGACTTCCTTTCTCACTTCGATTTTTCTTAATCACTATTATTTTTTTAATTTTCGATGTAGAAATCGCCCTAATTTTACCTATAATTCTAATTATTCCTATTTCAGATATTTTAGTATGAACAATAACATCAATTATTTTCATTATCATTCTAATTATTGGGTTATACCATGAGTGAAACCAAGGTATACTAAACTGATCAAACTAGGGTTGTAGTTAATTATAACATTTGATTTGCATTCAAAAAGTATTGATAATCATCAATCTACCTTAGAATATGAAGCGATTTATTGCAATTAGTTTCGACCTAATCTTAGGTATACCCATACCCTTATTCTAAAAAATTTGGTGAAGATTATATATTTATTAAATTAATTGAAGCCAAAAAGAGGCTTATCACTGTTAATGATAGAATTGAGGTTATTCTCCAATTAAGGAAGTATGACGTTCAAGAAAAAGCTGCTAACTTTTATCTTTTAATGGTTAAACTCCATTTGTACTTCTGTTTATATAGTTTAACAAAAACATTACATTTTCATTGTAAAAACAAAATTTTATTATTTTTATAAATTACTAAAATTAATTCACTATATCCAAGAATTATACAATTACCCTAACATCTTCAGTGTTATGCTCTATTTAAGCTACTTGAATAAAATATTAAGAAGAAAGAAAATAAAAAAATAATTCATAAAACAAATAATAAAAGATAAATCTTCAAATTATTATTGTGTATAATAAATATATGTTGAGAATATTTAACTAATTCATTGTATAAGTTTTGTCCCCCTAAAAACTCAGATCAACCTTGATCAAAAGACTTACAAACTCTACCCCCCAAAATTAAAGGATAATTAATAATTCCATAGGTAGAGATATAAGGTATAAACCACATAGAACCAAAAAAATATCTACTTAAATAATTATTTAACGATTTATTAAAATAAAATAAAGAAACATTTGAAATTAAATAACCTAAAACTCCCCCAACAATACAAACAAATAATGTCAATAACTTTAAATAACTAGGTAAACAAATTACATAAGGAGTAGGAAAAATTAATCAACTCAACATTCTACCCCCAAAAATTCTTATCACCAACAATCCACTTATACCACGAAGTATAATTCAACCTTCATCTCTAAGTATATTTAAAGAACCACAATTTAACTCACCAGTTATAGAATAATAAACCAACCGAAAAGAATAACAAACAGTTAAACCAGTAGAAAAAAAATACAAAAAGAAAGAAAATATATTAATATATCTTAAAGAAACAATTTCAAGAATTATATCCTTAGAATAAAATCCAGCTAAAAAAGGTATCCCACATAAAGCCAAATTAGCTACATTAAAACAACCAGATGTTAAAGGTATGTAAACCCCTAATCCTCCTATCAAACGAATATCTTGAGAATTATTTATATTATGAATAATAGCTCCAGCACACATAAATAATAAAGCTTTAAATAAAGCATGTGTTAATAAATGAAAAAAAGCTAATTTATAAAATCCTATAGATAGAATTCTCATTATCAACCCCAACTGTCTCAAAGTAGATAAAGCAATAATTTTTTTTAGATCAAATTCAAAATTAGCTCCCAATCCAGCCATGAATATAGTTAATCCAGATAACAATAATAATAAATCCCCTAATCATCTACCTCTCAATAAAATATTAAAACGAATTAATAGATAAACTCCAGCAGTTACTAAAGTAGATGAGTGCACCAAAGCAGAAACTGGGGTAGGAGCAGCTATAGCTGCTGGTAGCCAAGATGAAAATGGAATCTGAGCACTCTTAGTTATAGCAGCCAACATAATTAACGCCCCAATAATTTCTATTTCTAAACTATTCTTCATACTTTCTAAATAAAAAATATAATTTCAACTCCCGTAATTTAATATTCAAGCAATAGCTAATAAAAAAGCAACATCCCCAATTCGATTTGACAATGCTGTCAACATACCAGCATTATAAGATTTTACATTTTGAAAATAAATAACTAAACAATAAGAAACCAATCCTAATCCATCTCAACCTAATAAAATACTAATCAAATTTGGTCTAATAATTAATAATATTATAGACAAAACAAACATAAGCACCAACATAATAAAACGATTAATATTTACATCACCTCTTATATACTCCTTTCTATAATAAATAACTAAAGAAGCAATCAATAAAACAAATGATATAAATAATAAACTTATTCAATCAAACAAAAATGTCATTACAATTCTAACTGAATTTAAACTAACAACTTCTCATTCCAAAAAAATAGTATAATCATTTAATAAAAAAAACAAACTAGATGAAAAGAAACTAATTCTAATACTAATTAAAACTAAAAATCTAATTCTACAAATTGATAAATATTTCACGATCTAAAATGACTAACTCATATCATTGACACCACAAATCAATATTTTAAATATAAACTATTTAGATTAATTAAAGCCAAAATAAACAAATATCTCTCTTTAAAATTAGTAAATTCAAAGGAAATCAATGAAGAAATAATAATAAATATTCTCGAATCTTACCCCCTCTAAATGAATAAACCCCAGAAAATACCTTACCATGTTGTCTATAAGCATATAAATAAAGAGTATAAGCAGCTCTAAAAAAAGATAACAAAGATAAAGCAATTATACTAATTCAAGACCATCTAACAATTCTATTTAATAAAGAAATTTCCCCCAACAAATTCAATGAAGGAGGAGCAGCTATATTACAAGCTCTCAATAAAAATCATCATAATGTTATAGAAGGTATAAAATTTAATAACCCCTTATTAATTAATAAACTTCGACTTCCCAACCGTTCATAAGTAATATTTGCCAAACAAAACAACCCAGAAGAACATAGCCCATGAGCAATCATTAAAGTATATGAACCACAAAGCCCTCAATAAGTTAAGGTTATAAGACCCCCTAAAACAATACCTATATGAGCAACAGAAGAATAAGCAATAAGAGCCTTTAAATCAGTTTGACGTAAACACACCAATCTAATTAAAACTCCTCCCACCAATCTAATTCTTACTCAAACATAATTATATTTAATTCCTCTCATCTGCAAAAATGAAAATACCCGTAACAATCCATAACCTCCCAACTTCAACATAATACCAGCCAAAATTATTGATCCTGAAACAGGGGCTTCAACATGAGCTTTAGGTAACCATAAATGAACCAAAAACATAGGTATTTTAACTAAAAATGCCAAAATCAAAGATAAATACAACAAGTCATAATTAAATATATAGTTTCCCAATAAATAAAAATTTATAGTATTTATATTACTATATAAATAAAAAACACCAACTAATATCGGTAAAGAAACCAATAAAGTATAAAATAACAAATAAACTCCAGCTTGTAAACGTTCAGGTTGATAACCCCACCCTAAAATTAAAAATAAAGTAGGAATTAATCTTCTTTCAAAAAACAAATAAAATATAAATAAATTCATTCTTCTAAAAGTCAAAACTAAAAATACTAGCAAAATTAATACATTAAATAAAAATAATCTTTTATAATTATTATATTTATTAACAGATTCACTAGCTGTCAACATCAACGTACAAATTCAAAAACTTAATAAAATTAATCCGTAAGAAATAACATCAAACCCCAAAAAATAAGAAATATTCACAAAATAATTAGTACAATAATTAAATAAAATAAAAATAAAGGTAACAACAAATAACAAATTTTGTACCATTCAAAATAAACCATTAATAAAACAAATAGGACTAATAAAAAGTATTATAAAAATTAATTTTAACATTGCAAAATATTAAATGACTGAAAATAATCATTCCCATGAGTTCGAATTATAGACACTAAAATAGAAAGACCTAAAGCACCTTCACATACTCTAAATGTTAAAAATATTATACTAAAAAATCTTCTATAATCTATCAAATTTAAAAAAATAAATAAAAGAAAAAACAAATTTAATACAATATACTCTAATCTTAAAAGTATAGATAATAAATGCTTACGATTAGAAACAAAAACAAAAATCCCTATTAAAAATAAAAAACAAGGTAATCCTCAATATAAACTTATTATCATTAGTTTTAATAGTTTAATAAAAACATTGGTCTTGTAAACCAAAAATAAGATTAAGTCTTTTAAAACTTCAAGAGAAAAGAAATTACTTTATCATTAATCCCCAAAATTAATATTTTAATTAAACTACCTCCTGATATTATACAATTATTATTATATGCTTCTACATTAATTTCAAGATTTATTTTCATTCAAATAAATCACCCATTAGCTATAGGATTAATACTTCTAATCCAAACTTTACAAATCTGTTTACTAACAGGATTAATAGCAAAAAGATTTTGATTCTCTTATATTCTTTTTCTAATTTTTCTAGGAGGAATATTAGTATTATTTATTTATGTAACGTCTTTAGCCTCAAATGAAATATTTTCTTTATCTATAAAATTAACTACAACATCTATTATAATTATAACGGTACTAGTATTAATTTATATATTTATAGATAAATCATCAACAACTTCATTTATTCAAAATCTTGAAATACAACCTTACAACCAAATAAATATTTTAATACCAGAAAATGCTTTAAGATTAAATAAATTATATAATTTTCCAACAAATCTTATTACTATCCTACTAATAAATTATCTATTAGTAACTTTAATCGCTGTAGTAAAAATTACTAAATTATTCTACGGACCTCTTCGACCAATAAACTAATGAACAAACCTTTACGAACCCAACACCCCTTATTTAAAATTGCAAATAATGCTTTAGTAGACCTACCAGCCCCTGTGAATATTTCAGCTTGATGAAATTTTGGTTCTCTATTAGGATTATGTTTAATTATTCAAATTCTAACAGGACTATTCTTAGCTATACATTATACAGCTGATATTAATTTAGCTTTCAACAGCGTAAATCATATTTGCCGTGATGTAAATTATGGTTGATTATTACGAACCCTACATGCCAATGGAGCATCATTCTTCTTCATTTGTATCTATCTACATGTAGGACGAGGTATTTATTACGGATCATATTTATTCACACCAACATGATTAGTAGGTGTATTAATCTTGTTCTTAGTAATAGCAACAGCTTTTATAGGTTATGTACTACCTTGAGGACAAATATCATTTTGAGGAGCTACAGTTATTACAAATCTATTATCGGCCATTCCATACCTAGGAATTGATTTAGTACAATGAGTATGAGGAGGATTCGCTGTAGATAACGCCACTCTTACACGATTCTTCACCTTCCATTTTATTTTACCTTTTATTGTATTAGCTATAACCCTAATTCACTTACTATTTTTACACCAAACAGGTTCCAACAATCCAATTGGATTAAATTCTAATATTGATAAAATTCCTTTCCACCCATATTTCTCATTTAAGGATATTGTAGGATTTATTGTAATAATTGCAGCACTACTTCTATTAACATTAATTAACCCTTACTTATTAGGAGATCCAGATAATTTCATTCCAGCAAATCCTTTAGTAACCCCAGTCCACATTCAACCCGAATGATATTTCTTATTCGCTTATGCAATTCTACGTTCTATTCCTAATAAATTAGGAGGGGTAATTGCACTAGTCTTATCAATTGCTATTTTAGCTATTCTACCATTTTACCATTTAAGAAAGTTTCGAGGGATTCAATTTTATCCTATCAATAAGATTTTATTCTGATCTATAGTAGTAACAGTAATCCTTTTAACATGAATTGGAGCTCGACCAGTAGAAGATCCTTACGTATTAGTAGGACAAATTTTAACAGTTATTTACTTCTTATATTACATTATCAATCCATTAGTTAACAAATGATGAGATAATTTAATCAACTAAGTTAATGAGCTTGAACAAGCATATGTTTTGAAAACATAAGATAGAAATCAAATTTTCTATTAACTTTACTATTTTTTATTAACCACATATAACAAACCAATAATAATTTAAAACCAATAATAAATAACAAAAAATTTAATGAAAAAGGTAAAAAACTCTTTCAAGCCAAATATATTAATTTATCATACCGAAACCGAGGTAAAGTACCACGAGCTCAAATAAATATAAAAGAAATAAAAGTCAATTTAACATAAAATATAATATTAAATAAATCACAACCCAAAAAAATTACACAAAACAATATACTTATAAATAAAATTCTAGCATATTCAGCTATAAAAATTAAAGCAAATCCACCTCTTCTATATTCAATATTAAATCCAGATACTAATTCAGATTCTCCTTCAGCAAAATCAAAAGGAGTTCGATTAGTTTCAGCTAAACAAATACAAAATCAAACTAAACTAATTGGAAATAAAATTACTAAAAATCAAATTCTTTTCTGATAATAAAAGAAATCTAAAATATTATAACTACCAATTAAAAAAACAAAAGACAATAATACTAAAGCCATTCTAACTTCATAAGAAATAGTTTGTGCTACAGCACGTAATCCACCTAACAAAGCATAATTAGAATTAGATGATCAACCAGCAACCATAACAGTATATACCCCTAAACTAGTACAACACAAAAAAAATAACAATCCTAAATTAAAAGAAAATAACTTAACAAATAAAGGAATACACAGTCAAGCCACTAAAGAAAGAAATAAAGAAAAAATAGGTGAAAAATAATAAGAAATATAATTAGATAAAAGAGGATAAGTTTGTTCCTTAGTAAATAACTTAATCGCATCACAAAAGGGTTGAGGAATTCCTATTAACCCAACCTTATTAGGACCCTTACGAATTTGAATATACCCTAATACTTTACGCTCCAAAAGAGTCAAAAAAGCCACTCTTACTAAAACACAAATCACTAAAATCAAGCTTCCAATAATTGACAAAATAAATTCTATAAAAAACAAGTACTATTTGTAATATAAATTACATAAATAAATTCTAAATTTATTGCACTAATCTGCCAAAATAGTTTACTTAAATTAATCATATTCTAATTTAAAAATATAATTATTCTAATATCTGGTCCTTTCGTACTAAGATATTATAATATATTAAAGATAGAAACCAACCTGGCTTACGCCGGTCTGAACTCAGATCATGTAAGAATTTAAAAGTCGAACAGACTTAACATTTAAGCGGCTACACCTAAAATTATATCTTAATCCAACATCGAGGTCGCAAACTTTTTTATCGATATGAACTCTCCAAAAAAATTACGCTGTTATCCCTAAAGTAACTTAATCTTATAATCACTACTAATGGATCAATAACTCATAAATTAATGATTTTAAACAATTAAAAGTTCATTAAATTTTAACATCACCCCAACAAAATATTTCATAATATAAAAATAAAATAAATCTAAAAAATTTAAATATTATAAAATATAAAGATTTATAGGGTCTTCTCGTCTTTTAATAATATTTTAGCTTTTTGACTAAAATATAAAATTCTATTATAAATTTATATGAAACAGCTTATACCTCGTCCAACCGTTCATACCAGCCTTCAATTAAAAGACTAATGATTATGCTACCTTTGCACAGTTAGGATACTGCGGCCATTTAAAATTTCAGTGGGCAGGTCAGACTTTAAAAATAACTCAAAAAGACATGTTTTTGTTAAACAGGCGGGTAAAAAATTTGCCGAGTTCTTTATATAAACTTATCACATAAAATTATCTAAACATAAAAATATACTAATTCTATCATTATTACTTTTTATAAATTATTAATAAAAAAATTTTTATAAATAAATTAAAATATAATAAATAATATAAATCATAAAATAATTTATAACAAACTTAATAATGATTGCTAATTCTAAGCATACATTTTATATTATTATTATTAATTTTTAATAATTTATCTTAAAGCTTATCCCCTAAGATATTCAAATTATTAAATTTTTCAATTAAATAAATAACCAAAAAATCAAAAACTTGTAAATTAAATTTATTTCTAAAAAAACTAGATACCTTTATAAACGAATAACATTTCATTTCTAACAATTTATTTAAAATAATTTTGACACATTAACTTTCATAAATCATTAACTCTTATAAAATCGAGATTAATAAATATTTATTAATTATTTGATAAACCCTGATACACAAGGTACAATAAATTAAATTTTCTTTTAAAACAAAAATTTTTCAAAATATTTCAGTAATCTTTCACAATACTAATTAACTATTATTATTATTATTTTTTCATTAAAAATTACTAAAACATTAAATCTATATAATTATTTTTAATAAATCAATTTTAAAATAAAAAATTTAAATAAACAAATATTGTTCAGTTTATATTGATTTGCACAAAAATCTTTTCAATGTAAATGAAATGCTTTACTAAATAAGCTTTAAACTGTCATTCTAGATACACCTTCCGGTACATCTACTATGTTACGACTTATCTTACCTTAATAGTAAGAGCGACGGGCGATGTGTGCATATTCTAGAGCTAAAATCAAATTTACAATCTTTAAAATTTTACTATCAAATCCACCTTCACTAAAAATATTTCAAATTTAGATCCGTTTAAATACATTTATTGTAACCCATCTCTACTTAAATATAAGCTACACCTTGATCTGATATACATTCCTATTAAAATTATAGAAAATTATTATTCTAATAAAATATTCTGATAACGACGGTATATAAACTGAAAAACAAATTTAAGTAAGGTTCATCGTGGATTATCAATTATAGGACAGGTTCCTCTGAATAGACTAAAATACCGCCAAATTTTTTAAGTTTCAAGAACATAACTACTACTACCTTAGTGTTTATAATTACATTTTAAATAATAGGGTATCTAATCCTAGTTTATATCTAAAATTTACAAGCTTCAAAATCTAACAAATTAAAAATTATTAAATTTAAAATTTCACCTAATAAATCCAATTTTATTTTAAAATTATCATTTTAACTCACACTGAACAAATTTTATTTGCATTATTTGTGTAACCGCGGCTGCTGGCACAAATTTAGCCAATACTTTATGAAATTACTATTTCCAAGTTTCCTTGATTAATAAAGCTATTTACTGAGATTATAATTAAAATTTACTTATTATTAAAATAAGTAAAAATACACGCAAAAACTTACATATAAAATAAATCAATAATAAAATTTAAAGCCAAAATAAAACTTTAATATTAATTAAATAATATAAACACAACTTTATAATATATATATATAAATATATAGACGTGTGCTCTTCCGATCTACAGCGCGTACGTATCAACTGGTTATATACGTACATAGGCTAGGCTATGACTAGGCAGCCGACCTCATTTGCATTTGTCGCATAGCGCGAAGCCGTCAAAACGAAGCGCGCCAAACTTTTTAGGCAAATTTTCGAGCCACACAAAAGCGACAGATGCTGTGAAAATGCTTAAATATTTCACATTGTAATGAAAATAATTCAGCGAAAACACGTCATTGACCGCACAAATGCATTGTCGCTTGGCATTTCTTGACAAATTTGCAATTTAAAACTGATTTCGTGTGATTGCGACAACGAAGCGGCTAGAGAAACGAAAAACTGTAGCTGCGAAGCATAGCTTTTAGGTTAGGAAAATAAAGCGTTAGCGGCATAACATGCCAAGCTGCAGACTGTCAATGCACTCGGGTAAAGAAAATATTTATAAAGATAGTTATAAATATTTATATAAATAATATTTATAAAATATTAAAATTTCAATTAAATATTCATTCATATATTTATTTTTATATATTTTAAATTAATAGTTAAAGATAAATTAACGATATACTAGTTAAGATTAATAAATATCTATATGTATATAAATATTTAATTAATTAATATATGCCTATTAATTATGTCAAAAAAACCCTAAAATTCCGAGATCTAGAACAGTCAGATCATTTTATTAGTATATAATATCATCGGTAGTACAACATTTATATAAATAGATATTAAGAATACATTTTTATTATTCATCTAGCTATTTATCTATATGTTGTACTTTTAACTCTCGGAAATATCTATATTGGAATTTTTTGTTATCTACTTACTAAAAATATTTATTAAATTTATTTACTAAGTTTACTTATTTACATAAAATTAATTTGAATTTAATAATCTTATATAACTAACATTAAATTAACTATAGAAAAAAAAAAAAAAAAAAAAATTAGATGAAAACAGCCTATTTCATTTGAAATAAGTTATTTTCCTTT